GCTGGTGTAGCTTAAACTAAAGCATAACACTGAAGATGTTAAGATAAGCCTTGAAAAGCTTCACGAGCACAAAAGTTTGGTCCTGACTTTATTGTCTGCTTTAGCCCGACTTACACATGCCAGTATCCGCGGCCCAGTGAAGATGCCCTCACCCATCCGTCCGAGGAAGAGGGGCCGGTATCAGGCACAGTTCTTAGCCCAAGACGCCTTGCTCAGCCACGCCCTCAAGGGAATTCAGCAGTGATAAACATTAAGCCATAAGTGTAAGCTTGACTTAGTTAGGGTTAATTAGGGTCGGTAAAACTCGTGCCAGCCACCGCGGTTATACGAGAGACCCAAGTTGACAGACTCGGCGTAAAGAGTGGTTATGGGTACAATAAGCTAAAGCTGAACGCCTCTCAGGCTGTTATACGCCCCCAGAAGGCGGAAACTCGCAGACGAAAGTAGCTTTACCAGATAGACCAGAGCCCACGATAGCTAGGGTACAAACTGGGATTAGATACCCCACTATGCCTAGCCGTAAACTTAGGCATTTAAGTACAATAAATGCCCGCCTGGGGACTACAGGCACCAGCCTAAAACCCAAAGGACTTGGCGGTGTTTCAGACCCCCCTAGAGGAGCCTGTTCTAGAACCGATAACCCTCGTTTAACCTCACCACCCCTTGCCTCTTCCGCCTATATACCGCCGTCGCCAGCTTACCCTGTGAGGGACCTCCAGTAAGCAAAACGGGCACCACCCAGAACGTCAGGTCGAGGTGTAGCGCATGGGATGGGAAGAAATGGGCTACATTACCTGGCTCAGGTAACTTACGAAAGACCATTTGAAATTCAGTGGTATGAAGGTGGATTTAGCAGTAAAAGGGGAATAGAGTGCCCCTTTGAAGCCGGCTCTGAAACGCGCACACACCGCCCGTCACTCTCCCCAACACACCAAGATCATAGACCTAAAGCACAAGATAGGGAACAAGGGGAGGCAAGTCGTAACATGGTAAGTGTACCGGAAGGTGCACTTGGAATAACCAGGACGTGGCTGAGATAGTTAAGCGGCTCCCTTACACCGAGCAGACATCCATGCAAGTTGGATCGCCCTGAGCCAAAATGCTAGCCCGGCTATTAGGGTAAGACGCAAATAATTAGGTAACCCTCCACGAGTTGAAGCAATTAAATAAACCATTTTTCCTCCCCAGTATGGGCGACAAAACAGGGAATTCCGGAGCAATAAATTTAGTACCGCAAGGGAAAGCTGAAAGAGATGTGAAACAGTTCGATTAAGCACGAGAAAGCAGAGGTTAGTCCTCGTACCTTTTGCATCATGCTCTAGCCAGCAAAATTCGAGCAAAGTGCCCTCTAGTTCGCAACCCCGAAACCCGACGAGCTACCTCGGGACAGTTTTATAGAACCAACCCACTCCTGTGGCAAAAGGAGGGGACGATCCCCAGGTAGAGGTGAAAGGCCTACCGAGTCCGGTTATAGCTGGTTGCTTGAGAGATGAATAGAAGTTCAGCCTCGCAAACCCTCCGGCCAAAACAGTACCCCTTAAACTAGGCAAAGAGTTTAACATGCGAGAGTTAGTCTAGAGAGGTACAGCTCTCTTGACCTTGGAAACAACCCCCACGGGAGACTAAGGAATATAATTACCAAAGGTGAAGGGTTTAGGTGGGCCTAAAAGCAGCCACCCCAATAGAAAGCGTTACAGCTCAGACCCTATAATGCCTAATATACCATTAACTGATCCGCCCTCCCCAAAAGTATCGAGCCCTCCTATGCCATCATAGGATAAGACCCTGCTAGAACGAGTAACAAGAAGAATGAGCTTCTCCCCACGCCCGTGTACCCCGGAACGGACCAGCCGCCGGCAATTAACGAACCCAACGCAAGAGGGAAGCGTATCTAAGCCAGACAGCAGCCAAGAAAAAGGTACGCCAGATATCGTTGACCCCACACAGGAGTGTGTCCAGGAAAGATCGTATGGAGGAAAAGGAACTCGGCAAGCACAAACCCCGCCTGTTTACCAAAAACATCGCCTTCTGTTATATAACTATAGGAGGTCCCGCCTGCCCTGTGACTAGAAGTTTAACGGCCGCGGTATTTTAACCGTGCAAAGGTAGCGCAATCAATTGTCTTTTAAATGAAGACCTGTATGAATGGCATCACGAGGGTTTAACTGTCTCTTTCTCCCGATCAGTGAAACTGATCTGCCCGTGCAGAAGCGGGCATAACCCCACAAGACGAGAAGACCCTATGGAGCTTTAGGCTTTTTACCAGCTGCAAGAAGCGCGCACACAGCCTGCGTTCACCCTCCGCAATATTGGATTAAATGCCTTCGGTTGGGGCGACCACGGGAGATAGAGAAGCTCCCGAGTGGATTGGGGGAAACTCCAGAGCTCAGAGGAACCCCTCTAAGCAACAGAAAATCTGACCTTCAATGATCCGGCCAAGGCCGATCAACGGACCAAGTTACCCTAGGGATAACAGCGCAATCCCCTCCCAGAGTCCATATCGACGAGGGGGTTTACGACCTCGATGTTGGATCAGGACATCCTAATGGTGCAGACGCTATTAAGGGTTCGTTTGTTCAACGATTAAAGTCCTACGTGATCTGAGTTCAGACCGGAGTAATCCAGGTCAGTTTCTATCTGTGATTCTACCCCTCCTAGTACGAAAGGACCGGAGTGGTGAGGCCTATGCCTGAGGTAAGCCTTCCCCTAACCTAATGACGTCTACTAAAGAAGACAAAAGGGAGTCTAATCAGCCCCTATATAAGGGTCACGCTAGGGTGGCAGAGCCCGGTAATTGCCAGGGACCTAAGACCCCTTATTCGGAGGTTCAAATCCTCCCCCTAGCTATGCTTAACGCCCTTGTAGTCCATATCTTGAATCCCTTGGCCTATATTGTGCCCGTCCTCTTAGCCGTAGCTTTCCTAACATTAATTGAACGAAAAGTGTTAGGCTATATACAGCTTCGGAAGGGGCCCAATATTGTAGGGCCCTACGGCCTGCTGCAACCTATCGCAGACGGGGTCAAACTGTTTATTAAAGAACCCGTCCGTCCGTCGGCTTCTTCGCCCTTCTTATTCTTAGCGACCCCCACCTTAGCACTCACCTTGGCCCTCACCCTCTGAGCCCCCCTCCCGATGCCTCACCCCGTCACCGACCTTAGCCTGGGCATACTATTTATTTTAGCACTCTCGAGCTTAGCCGTTTATTCAATCCTGGGCTCCGGGTGGGCATCTAACTCGAAGTATGCTTTAATTGGGGCACTACGTGCCGTAGCCCAAACCATTTCGTACGAGGTCTCTCTCGGCCTAATCCTTCTCGCCACAATCATATTTACAGGGGGTTTTACCCTCCCTATATTCAGCACCGCCCAAGAAGCCATCTGACTTCTGGCCCCCGCCTGACCTTTGGCCGCCATATGATACGTTTCAACCCTCGCGGAAACCAACCGTGCCCCCTTTGATCTTACTGAAGGAGAATCAGAGCTAGTCTCTGGGTTTAACGTTGAGTATGCCGGGGGGCCTTTTGCCCTCTTTTTTCTGGCTGAATATGCTAACATTTTATTTATGAACACCTTGTCCGCCATCTTATTTATAGGCGCTTCCCACATCCCATACTTACCCTGGCTTACGACCACGAACATCATAGTCAAGGCCGCCTTTTTATCAGCGGGATTCCTATGAGTTCGAGCCTCCTACCCCCGGTTTCGCTATGACCAGCTCATGCACCTCGTCTGAAAAAGCTTCTTACCTATGTCGTTAGCCTTGGTTCTGTGACACGTTTCTCTTCCCGTAGGCCTGGCGGGACTTCCACCACAATTCTAGCCAGAGGAGCTGTGCCTGAGCGCCTAAGGGCCACTTTGATAGAGTGAACCACGGGGGTTAAAACCCCCCCGGCTCCTTAGAAAGGAGGGACTCGAACCCACCCGCTGGAGATCAAAACTCCAGGTGCTTCCACTACACCACTTTCTAGTAGAGTCAGCTAAATAAGCTTTTGGGCCCATACCCCAAATATGTTGGTTAAAATCCTTCCTCTGCTAATGAGCCCTTATGTCGTCAGCCTTTTCATAATAAGCCTAGGTCTAGGAACGGTCTTAACTTTTTCTAGCTCCCACTGACTTTTGGCCTGAATGGGCTTAGAGATTAATACGATGGCGATTATTCCTCTAATAGCCCGCCAGCACCACCCCCGGGCGGTGGAAGCAACTACCAAATACTTCCTTACCCAATCTACTGCTGCAGCCGTAATCTTGTTTGCCAGTATAACCAACGCCTGGTTTACCGGCCGCTGGGACATTACAGAGATAGCCCACCCAGCTGCTTCAGCACTAGCTCTCTCTGGCCTAGCATTGAAGATTGGGTTGGCCCCAATGCATTTCTGATTACCAGAGGTGCTCCAGGGCATTCCACTCACGACAGGACTAATCCTCTCCACTTGACAAAAGCTTGCCCCCTTCTCCCTTATTGTTCAGTTGGCCGAGACCTCAAACCCAGTTCTCCTAACCACTTTTGCCCTGTTGTCCGCACTGGTTGGCGGCTGAGGCGGTATAAACCAAACCCAGCTCCGCAAGATCCTGGCCTACTCCTCCATCGCTCACCTAGGTTGGATAATTCTGGTTGCCCAGATGGCCCCACAACTTACCCTTCTAGCGCTCGCCACTTACATTGTAATGACTACAAGCGCCTTTCTTACCCTGGAAGTTCTTAACACAACTATGACCCTCAGCTTAGCCTCGGTGTGAACGAAAGCCCCCGCTATAGCAACCCTTGTCTGCTTGGTTCTACTGTCCTTAGGTGGTCTGCCCCCTCTTACAGGATTTATACCTAAGTGGTTAATCCTTACAGAGCTCGCTACCCAAGGTATGGCTATTGTCGCCACTCTTATGGCCCTGGCCGCCCTTCTTAGCCTTTACTTTTATTTACGGTTGGCCTATATCATAACCCTCACGCTCTCCCCCCACACAACTCTCTCTACGGCCCCATGACGCACTAAATCAAAATCCCCCACCTTAATGTTGGCAGGAGCCCTTGTTATGGCCACCTGCTTACTACCTATCACCCCCTCGATGATCACCTTATTTACCTAAGGGCTTAGGATAGCATTTAGACCATGAGCCTTCAAAGCTCTAAGCAGGAGTGAGAATCTCCTAGCCCTTGTTTGTAAGGCTTGCGGGACTTTATCCCACATCTTCTGGATGCAACCCAGACACTTTGATTAAGCTAAAGCCTTTCTAGGTGGGAAGGCCTCGATCCTACAAAATCTTAGTTAACAGCTAAGCGCCCAAGCCAGCGAGCATCCACCTACTTTCCCCGCCGCCTCGGAGTGAGGCGGGGAAAGCCCCGGCAGGCGTTAGCCTGCGTCTTCAGGTTTGCAACCTGACATGAACTTCACCACAGAGCTTGGCAAGGAGAGGAGTTAAACCTCTGTACTCGGAGCTACAATCCGCCGCCTAGACCTTCGGCCACCCTACCTGTGGCAATCACACGTTGATTTTTCTCAACTAATCACAAAGACATTGGCACCCTTTATTTAGTTTTCGGTGCCTGAGCAGGAATGGTCGGAACAGCGCTAAGCCTCTTAATCCGGGCTGAACTAAGCCAACCCGGAGCTTTATTAGGAGACGATCAAATTTACAACGTTATCGTAACTGCACATGCGTTTGTAATAATTTTCTTCATAGTAATGCCAATTTTAATTGGCGGGTTTGGCAACTGACTTGTTCCACTTATGATTGGTGCGCCAGACATGGCATTCCCTCGTATGAATAATATGAGTTTCTGACTTCTACCTCCCTCGTTCTTACTCCTTCTCGCCTCATCCGGGGTTGAAGCCGGAGCTGGTACCGGATGGACAGTTTACCCGCCCCTGGCGGGAAACTTAGCGCATGCCGGAGCGTCAGTAGACCTTACTATTTTCTCTCTCCACTTAGCGGGTATTTCATCAATTTTAGGTGCAATTAATTTTATTACAACTATTATTAACATGAAACCTCCCGCAATCTCTCAGTACCAGACGCCTCTGTTTGTTTGAGCAGTCTTAGTAACCGCCGTTCTTCTTCTTCTATCCCTTCCAGTCCTAGCTGCTGGTATTACAATGCTACTAACAGATCGAAATCTAAATACAACTTTCTTTGACCCCGCCGGAGGAGGAGACCCTATTCTATATCAGCACCTGTTCTGGTTCTTCGGACACCCCGAAGTATATATTCTAATTCTTCCCGGCTTCGGAATGATTTCTCATATCGTTGCTTATTATGCCGGTAAGAAAGAACCTTTTGGGTATATGGGAATGGTGTGAGCTATGATGGCAATTGGCCTTCTTGGCTTCATCGTATGGGCACATCACATGTTCACAGTTGGAATGGACGTTGACACCCGAGCTTACTTCACCTCAGCAACAATGATTATCGCCATCCCTACGGGGGTAAAAGTGTTTAGCTGACTTGCAACTCTGCACGGCGGCTCAATTAAATGAGAGACCCCTCTTCTGTGAGCCCTAGGGTTCATTTTCCTTTTCACTGTTGGAGGACTAACCGGAATTGTGCTGGCCAATTCTTCCCTAGATATTGTTCTGCACGACACATACTACGTAGTAGCCCACTTCCACTACGTATTATCTATGGGTGCCGTCTTTGCCATTATGGCTGCCTTCGTACACTGATTCCCGCTTTTCACAGGCTACACCCTTCACAGCACATGAACTAAAGTACACTTTGGGGTAATGTTCGTAGGGGTAAATCTTACATTCTTCCCACAACACTTCCTCGGATTAGCCGGAATACCACGACGGTACTCAGACTACCCAGACGCCTACACTCTTTGAAATACAGTTTCTTCTATTGGCTCCCTAATTTCGCTGGTGGCCGTAATTATGTTCCTGTTTATTCTGTGAGAAGCATTCGCCGCAAAGCGAGAAGTTGCCTCAGTGGAACTAACAGTAACCAACGTTGAATGACTTCACGGGTGTCCCCCTCCTTACCACACATTCGAGGAGCCCGCTTTCGTTCAAGTTCAAGCTAAGTAACGAGAAAGGGAGGAATTGAACCCCCGTGAGATGGTTTCAAGCCAACTGCATGGCCACTCTGCCACTTTCTTAAATAAGGTACTAGTAAAGCCAATTATATTGCCTTGTCGAGGCAAAGTCGTGGGTTAGATCCCCGCGTACCTTAAACAGAGCTAAATGGCACATCCCTCCCAACTAGGATTGCAAGACGCGGCCTCCCCTGTAATAGAAGAGCTTCTCCACTTTCACGACCACGCCCTGATAATTGTTTTCCTCATCAGTACCCTGGTTCTTTATATTATTGTTGCTATAGTGTCAACCAAACTAACTAACAAGTATATTCTTGACTCACAGGAAATTGAGATTGTATGAACGATTCTTCCAGCGGTGATTCTTATCCTCATTGCCCTGCCCTCTCTACGAATTCTTTATCTAATGGACGAAATTAATGACCCTCACCTAACTATTAAAGCCGTAGGACATCAGTGGTACTGAAGCTATGAGTACACCGACTATGAAGACCTAGGGTTCGACTCATATATGGTTCCGACACAAGACTTAACCCCTGGCCAATTTCGACTTCTCGAAACAGACCACCGAATGGTTGTCCCAATGGAATCACCAATTCGAGTTCTTGTAACAGCGGAAGACGTCCTACACTCATGAGCAGTTCCCTCATTAGGGGTGAAAATAGACGCCGTCCCTGGCCGCCTTAACCAAACCGCCTTCATCGCATCCCGACCCGGAGTTTTCTACGGACAATGTTCAGAGATTTGCGGAGCCAACCACAGCTTTATACCAATCGTGGTAGAGGCCGTCCCTTTGGAACACTTCGAAAACTGATCCTCTCTAATACTTGAAGACGCCTCACTAGGAAGCTAAATAGGGACTAGCGTTAGCCTTTTAAGCTGAAGACTGGTGGCCCCCAACCACCTCTAGTGACATGCCTCAATTGAACCCCGCCCCATGGTTTGCCATCTTAGTTTTCTCTTGATTAATTTTCTTAACCTTAATTCCGCCCAAGGTCTTAGCCCATAAATTTAATAACGAACCAACTGTTGCAGGTGCCCAAAAAGCACACCCCGACCCCTGAAACTGACCATGATACTAAGCTTCTTTGATCAATTTATAAGTAGTACATATCTAGGAGTTCCTCTTATTGCACTTGCTATTACCCTTCCATGAGTACTTTATCCTACCCCTTCTTCTCGATGATTAAACAATCGTGTTATTACACTCCAAGGCTGATTCGTCAACCGGTTTACCCAACAACTTCTCCTCCCCCTGAATCCAGGTGGACATAAATGAGCAGCTTTATTTGCTTCCTTAATGATCTTCTTAATTACCATGAATATGTTAGGGCTCCTACCTTATACTTTTACCCCTACCACACAACTTTCCCTTAATATGGGTATGGCAGTCCCCCTTTGGCTGGCCACAGTAATTATTGGTATACGCAACCAACCAACAGCAGCCCTAGGACACCTCCTTCCGGAGGGAACCCCGGTTGCTCTTATCCCAGTCCTAATCATTATCGAAACCGTAAGTTTATTCATTCGACCTGTTGCCCTAGGCGTCCGACTTACTGCCAACCTCACCGCAGGCCACCTTCTTATTCAACTAATTGCTACAGCAGTCTTTGTGCTTTTACCTATAATGCCCACCGTAGCAATCTTGACCGCTACTGTCCTATTCCTTCTTACCCTGCTAGAGGTAGCCGTTGCCATGATTCAGGCTTACGTATTTGTTCTTTTACTTAGCCTTTACCTACAGGAAAACGTCTAATGGCCCACCAAGCACACGCTTACCACATGGTAGACCCCAGCCCCTGACCTCTGACGGGCGCAGTAGGCGCCCTGCTAATCACATCCGGAACCGCCATCTGATTCCACTTTCACTCCCTAACATTAATAACCCTAGGAACAGTTCTTACCCTCCTAACCATATACCAATGATGACGAGATATCGTCCGGGAGGGAACATTCCAAGGACATCACACCCCACCAGTTCAGAAGGGCCTTCGGTACGGAATAATTCTGTTTATTACATCCGAAGTCTTTTTTTTCGCAGGCTTTTTCTGAGCCTTTTATCACTCAAGTCTGGCCCCAACTCCTGAACTTGGGGGTTGCTGACCCCCTACCGGAATTACAACATTAGACCCCTTCGAAGTCCCTCTACTCAATACCGCCGTACTTCTGGCCTCAGGTGTAACTGTTACTTGGGCTCATCACAGCATTATGGAAGGTGAGCGCAAACAAGCTATCCAGTCCTTAACTTTAACCATCCTGCTAGGGTTCTACTTCACCTTCCTCCAAGGGATGGAGTATTACGAGGCCCCTTTCACAATTGCTGACGGAGTCTATGGCTCAACATTCTTTGTAGCCACAGGCTTCCACGGCCTGCACGTGATTATTGGCTCTACATTCTTGGCTGTCTGCTTAATTCGACAGGTTCTTTACCACTTCACATCCGGCCACCACTTTGGCTTCGAAGCGGCTGCCTGATACTGACATTTCGTTGATGTAGCATGACTGTTCCTTTACGTATCCATCTATTGATGAGGATCATATCTTCCTAGTATAATTGTCAGTACAAGTGGCTTCCAACCATTTAATCTTGGTTAAAATCCAAGGGAAGATAATGAGCTTAATCATAACAATTATGTTAATCGCCTCCGCCCTGTCCTTGGTGTTAATTGTTGTATCATTTTGACTACCCCTAATAACCCCGGACACAGAAAAGCTCTCACCCTACGAATGTGGCTTTGACCCCCTGGGATCCGCTCGACTCCCCTTTTCACTTCGATTCTTTTTAGTTGCCATCCTATTTCTCTTGTTTGACCTGGAGATTGCCCTTCTTTTACCTCTTCCTTGAGCAAACCAACTCCCTGACCCCATCCTAACGGTATCCTGGGCCGCCCTAGTACTTGCTATTCTAACCCTTGGCTTAGTTTATGAATGGATTCAGGGAGGACTAGAGTGAGCTGAATAGAGAGCTAGTCCAAGCTAAGACTTCTGATTTCGGCTCAGGTAATTCTGGTTAAATTCCAGAGCCCTCTTATGACCCCTGTACACTTCAGTTTCACTGCAGCATTTATTCTTGGCCTTATAGGACTAGCATTTCACCGCACCCACTTGCTCTCTGCCCTCCTCTGCTTAGAGGGCATAATGCTTTCCCTATTCATTGCTCTCTCCCTTTGAAGCCTACAGACTGAGGTAACTAATTTTTCCACGGCCCCGATGATCATACTAGCATTTTCCGCTTGTGAAGCTAGTACGGGCCTAGCCCTGCTGGTCGCAGCAGCTCGAACTCATGGGACGGATCGCCTACAGAGCCTAAATCTCCTAGAATGTTAAAAATTTTAATCCCAACCCTAATGATGTTCCCAACTATTTGGCTCACCCCTAACAAATGGCTCTGGTCCTCAGCGGTTACCCAGAGTCTAATCATTGCATCCCTCAGCCTTACATGGTTATCCCGAACAGCAGAAACAGGGTGAAGCTTCTCGAACTCTTACACTGGGGTGGACCCTCTGTCTTCCCCCCTATTAGTTTTATCTTGTTGGCTCCTCCCACTAATGATTTTGGCTAGCCAGAATCACACTCGGCAAGAACCCCACTCCCGGCAGCGGGTATACATCTCTCTGCTAACATCTCTTCAAGCTTTCTTAATCTTAGCATTTGGGGCAACCGAGATCATTATGTTCTACGTAATATTCGAAGCCACACTCGTCCCTACCCTCATTATTATTACCCGATGAGGAAATCAGGCAGAGCGATTGAACGCCGGCACCTACTTTTTGTTCTACACCTTGGCAGGCTCCCTGCCCCTTCTGGTGGCCCTTCTTACACTACAGGCATCTACTGGGACGCTCTCTATACTAACTATGAACTTTATCACCCCCCTCACCCTCTCTTCTTGAGGGGATAAAATCTGGTGAGTGGCCTGCCTTTTAGCCTTTCTAGTCAAAATACCACTTTATGGAGTTCACTTGTGGCTGCCCAAAGCCCACGTAGAAGCCCCTATTGCAGGGTCTATAGTACTTGCCGCCGTCTTACTAAAATTGGGAGGTTATGGTATAATCCGAATAACCTGCGTGCTGGACCCCCTGACCAAGGAAATGGCCTATCCCTTCATCGTATTAGCCCTCTGAGGGATTATTATAACGGGCTCTATTTGCTTGCGGCAGACAGACCTGAAATCCTTAATCGCATATTCCTCTGTTAGCCACATGGGTCTTGTTGCGGGAGGGATTCTTATTCAGACCCCATGGGGCCTCACCGGAGCAATTATTCTTATGATTGCCCACGGCCTGGTATCCTCAGCACTCTTCTGCCTGGCCAACACGGCCTACGAGCGAACCCACAGCCGAACGATAGTTCTTGCCCGAGGCCTCCAAGTGCTCTTCCCCTTAACCGCCACCTGGTGATTTGTTGCCAACCTTGCTAATCTGGCACTCCCTCCCCTCCCAAATCTCATGGGTGAACTTATAATCATTACTACGCTTTTTAACTGATCCCCCTGGACCCTTATCATCACAGGGGTAGGCACCCTTATCACGGCAGGTTACTCCCTTTATATATTCTTAATGTCTCAACGAGGCCCAGTTCCCGCCCACATCATAGGCCTCACACCATACCACACACGAGAACATCTTCTTATTACTTTGCATATTATCCCAGTGCTTCTACTGGTGTTGAAGCCCGAACTGATGTGAGGGTGACACTTCTGCAGGCATAGTTTAACCAGAACGCTGGATTGTGATTCCAGAAGCGGGGGTTAAAGTCCCCTTGCCCGCCGAGAGAGGTCTGAGACCGTAAGAACTGCTAATTCTTACCCCGCGAAGTTAGAATCTTCGGCTCACTCGGCCCCTGAAGGATAATAGTCATCCATTGGTCTTAGGAACCAAAAACTCTTGGTGCAAATACAAGCAGCGGCTAATGCAGACCTCCTTAGTCTTTACCTCCTCCCTCCTACTTATTTTTTCTATTCTTCTTTTCCCCATCTTAACGACGCTTCAACCAACCCCTAAGACCCATGACTGATCGGTCACCCATGTTAAGACCGCTGTCAGCACCGCATTTGCGGTGAGCTTAATCCCCCTCTTTCTATTCTTGGACCAGGGCATGGAGAACGTCACGACCACCTGGCATTGAATGAACACTGCTACCTTTAATATCAATCTAAGTTTTAAGTATGACCTATACTCCATTGTTTTCTTACCCATCGCCCTATATGTCACTTGGTCTATTCTGGAGTTTGCCTCCTGATACATGCATGCCGACCCATATATACCCCGGTTTTTTAAGTACTTACTTATATTCCTCATTGCAATGCTTATTTTGGTTACTGCCAACAACATATTCCAGCTCTTCATTGGCTGAGAGGGTGTAGGTATTATGTCCTTCCTATTAATTGGATGGTGACATGGCCGGGCAGATGCTAACACCGCCGCCCTACAAGCCGTCTTGTACAATCGGGTCGGGGACATTGGCCTGATCATAGCCATGGCCTGGTTCGCAATGAATCTTAACTCCTGGGAGTTACAACAAATCTTCTCTCTGTCCCACGGCACCGACATGACCATTCCTCTCCTGGGCTTAATTATTGCCGCCACCGGAAAGTCCGCACAATTCGGTCTTCACCCATGGCTACCATCGGCCATGGAGGGCCCTACTCCGGTCTCTGCCCTACTACACTCGAGCACAATGGTCGTCGCAGGAATCTTCCTCCTTATTCGACTTCATCCTCTTACCCAAAACAACCAGCTTGCCCTCTCTATCTGCTTGTGTCTAGGAGCACTGACAACGTTATTTACAGCTACTTGTGCCTTGACTCAAAATGATATCAAGAAAATCGTCGCTTTTTCAACATCCAGTCAACTAGGCCTGATAATAGTGACTATTGGTCTTAATCAACCCCAATTAGCATTTCTCCACATCTGCACCCATGCCTTTTTTAAGGCCATGCTTTTCCTATGCTCTGGATCGGTTATTCACAGCTTGAATGATGAACAGGACATCCGAAAGATAGGGGGACTTCATAACCTCGCCCCCTTTACCTCCACATGTTTGACCCTGGGGAGCCTCGCCCTTACGGGCACACCCTTCCTGGCAGGATTTTTCTCCAAAGACGCCATCATCGAAGCCCTTAATACCTCATACCTGAACGCCTGAGCCCTTACTCTTACATTAGTCGCCACATCTTTTACTGCGGTTTATAGCCTCCGTGTAGTTTTTTTCGTTACGATGGGGACCCCCCGATTTCTGCCACTCTCCCCTATTAACGAAAACGACCCCGCAGTGATCAACCCAATTAAACGCCTCGCCTGAGGCAGCATCGTTGCGGGGTTGATCCTCACTTCAAACCTAATCCCTGAAAAAACACCAATTATAACCATGCCCCCACTCCTGAAGTTAGCAGCTCTTATTGTTACTATTCTTGGACTTTTAACTGCCTTAGAGTTGGCCACCATAACCTCTAAGCAGTTCAAGGTTACACCCATCATTGGACTCCATAATTTCTCAAATCTCTTAGGGTACTTCCCAGCAGTTATCCACCGGGCGGTGCCTAAATTAGGGTTGGTGCTGGGCCAAAAAGTGGCCAACCAAATAGTAGATCAGGCCTGATTTGAGGCCGCTGGGCCTAAGGGCCTTGGAGCCTCCCATATGAAAGCCTCCGCTATCATTAGCGACACCCAACGAGGCATTATCAAAACCTACCTTATAATCTTCCTAATAACCTCCACCCTAGCAACCCTCCTGGCCTTGATTTAGACGGCCCGAAGACTTCCCCGGCTTAACCCACGAGTTAACTCTAGGACTACAAATAAAGTAATTAAAAGGACTCAAACGCAGAGCGCTATCATTACCCCTCCAGAACTGTATAGAGACGCCACTCCCCCTAGGTCCCCTCGGACAACCAAGAGCTCCTTGTAGCTGCTTAGTACCCCGGAGCAAGGGTCGTACCACTGAGGCGCAAATCAAAGAGCGGCCCCCCCAACTAGCAATAAATACAGGACTATGTGCTCGAAGACCGAGGCGTCTCCTCAGCTTTCGGGGTAGGCGTCAGCAGCCAGGGCTGCGGAGTACCCAAAGACAACTAGCATACCCCCCAAATAAATAAGAAACAGCACTAAGGCTAAAAAGGAACTACCAGACATGGCCAGTAGAGCACACCCCATCCCAGACGAAACAACCAGACCAAACGCCCCAAAGTAAGGGGCAGGGTTGGCCGCTACGGCTACCAGACCAAAAATGAAACAAGATGCTCACGCTATAACGAAGTATGACATAATTTCCACCCGGATTTTAACCAGGACCAGTGACTCGAAAAACCACCGTTGTTATTCAACTATAGAAACCCTAATGGCAAGCCTACGAAAGACACACCCCCTTCTAAAAATTGCTAATGACGCAGTAGTCGACCTTCCAGCGCCTTCAAACATTTCGGTTTGATGAAACTTTGGCTCCCTTCTAGGGCTATGTTTGGCCGCTCAAATTCTTACAGGGCTTTTCCTAGCCATGCACTACACTTCAGACATTGCCACAGCCTTCTCTTCCGTCGCACATATCTGCCGAGATGTCAACTACGGCTGACTTATCCGGAACATGCACGCCAACGGAGCATCCTTTTTCTTTATCTGTATTTATGCCCACATTGCTCGGGGCCTTTACTACGGGTCATATCTTTACAAGGAAACTTGAAACGTCGGAGTAGTTCTTCTTCTCCTTGTTATGATGACTGCTTTTGTTGGCTATGTACTCCCTTGAGGACAAATGTCTTTCTGGGGGGCTACCGTCATTACCAATCTGCTATCTGCTGTCCCTTACGTAGGAGATGTCCTAGTACAATGAATTTGAGGCGGGTTTTCGGTAGACAACGCCACTCTCACTCGGTTCTTCGCCTTCCACTTCCTATTCCCATTCGTGATTGCTGGAGCAACTATTCTTCACCTTCTCTTCCTACACGAAACCGGCTCAAACAACCCGGCGGGCCTAAACTCCGACGCCGACAAGATTTCGTTCCACCCATACTTCTCCTATAAAGATCTCCTTGGGTTTGTAGTAATGCTCCTGGCTCTAACCTCTCTGGCCCTTTTCTCCCCCAACCTATTAGGTGATCCGGACAATTTTACGCCCGCCAACCCCTTGGTGACACCCCCTCATATTAAGCCTGAGTGATACTTCCTGTTCGCTTATGCTATTTTACGGTCGATTCCTAACAAGCTGGGAGGAGTCCTAGCCCTTCTTTTCTCCATTCTGGTTCTTATGGTTGTACCTATCCTCCACACCTCAAAGCAGCGGGGGCTAACATTCCGACCAATGACCCAGTTCTTGTTTTGAGTGCTAGTTGCCGACGTTATAATCTTAACTTGAATTGGAGGGATGCCTGTCGAACATCCATTCGTGATTATTGGACAGGTCGCATCCGTGCTTTATTTCTCAATCTTCCTTGTTCTCGCCCCCCTCGCCGGCTGAGTCGAGAATAAAGCGCTAAACTGAAACTGCCCCAGTAGCTTAACGAAAAGCGCCGGTCTTGTAATCCGGAGAAGGAGGTTAAAACTCCCCCTGAGGCCACCCCGGCCACCCCGGCCACCCCGGCCACCCCGGCCACCCCAGAGAAGAGAGATTTCAACTCCCACCCCTAGCACCCAAAGCTAGAATTCTGCATTAAACTATTCTCTGACTTAAGTATATTATGCATTATTATACATATATATATGGTGTTAATACATATTATGTATTATAGTACATATATATATGTACTAGTACATATTATGCATGATCTTACATTAAATGTTATTTATACAATGTTGGATAAGTTACTATCAGATGGCATGGTAAACAATCGGGACTTGTACAATAATGAATCTAAGTTCACAAGAGAAGACTGACAAACTCTTAACAAAACCCAACCAAGTAAACTATATAACTTACCATACATAAACCATATACCGAGGTCACATGGCAATTGGAGTGGGACTGGGCAATAGATTGACCCCCATAACTCCAACAAATGGCATTTTCCTCGCATGACCCAACCAAAATTGCCGTCCACTTATTTAATGTAGTAAGAGACCACCAACCAGCTTGGCTAAATGCATATCATGAATGATAAGATCACGGACAACTATTGTGGGGGTTTCACTTAGTGAACTATTCCTGGCATCTGGTTCCTATTTCAGGGCCATCTGGTTTATTTACTCCCCCCACCTTGATTTGGCCTTGCATAAGTTAATGGTGGAGTCCATACGACTCGTTACCCACCAAGCCGGGCGTTCTTTTATATGCATCTGGTTCCTTTTTTTCGGCTCACTTTCACTTGGCATCTGACGGGGTCCTTCCTAACGCCATCTTCCAAGGTTGAACATATTCCTTGCGCGAGTGAATATTGTCCAATACTTTAAGGACTTTGATATAAGCATTGCATAACTGATATCAAGTGCATAAAGGATTAGTCCTTTCCTCCCACATCCCATTATTTATCGTCTCCCCCTCTTTTCTTAAGAAAATTTTTACGTTTTCGGAAAGAGTTTTCGCGCGTCAAACCCCCTTACCCCCTACGCCGGGAGAGTCTTATTATTCCTGTCAAACCCCAAAAGCAGGTAAGACTCGACTGGCGTCTTCAACAAGTTATGGTGTGCGTTGGCATTCATAGTGTTGCTGTTTCTGACGCCCTCCTACA